TTCTATACCCGATTCATAACTAGAAAGTTTCTCCGGCCCTTTGCTAATCGGGGATAAAACTCCGGAAATTAGAAATGCTAAAATAGGAATAACACTTGATATTATTAGAAATGCCCAGAATATATCATATTCGTAAATCAGAAACATAGGCGCACTCCCATGAATGTGGAAAATATACTAGATTAGTCGAGTCGAATTGGAATTACTTCCTAACTCATCCATAACCGGTTAGTCAAAACAACAATTTATTTTGATTCAACCACCTAGTTTTCTTTGTTTGCTTTGGTACATGTCTCCTTTCAAGATTCATCGACTATAATTTTTCCATTACGTTTACTTCGATTTTTTCGATATTGATATAATATTGATATAGTCTATTGATATAGTATAAATGGATATTGCTCTAATATAAATCTCCTCTCGCCTTTTCACTTCACTTCGGATTCTCCCTAAAAAATGGGGAATTCAAAATCCAATTTTCATTCTCCCTAAAAAATGGGGAATTCAAAATCCAATTTTCATTTTTTGTTTAGTTGTTTAGAACTTTTAAATTCTATTAGAAATTTTTCTTTTATTAGAAATAAAAAATGGAATATTCTAAATTGAAAGAAATTGAAAAATTTTTTATTCTATTTAATATTTAATGTTATTTAATATTCTATTTCTATATTTAATATATTTAATATTCTAGAATATTCTATTTAAAAGATTCTATTTTCTATTTATATATTTATTTTTAATAATTTATTATTTTTTAATATTCTTTTTATTTTCATTTTATATATATTTCTATTTTCTATATTTTATTTTAATTATTTAGTTTAGTTAATTAATTCTATATATATATTATTTATTTTATTTTAAATATATATTTAAAATTATTTAGTTAATTCTATATATATATTTTAAATATATATTTAAATATTTTCTATTTTCTTTTTTAGGGCTATACGGACTCGAACCGTAGACCTTCTCGGTAAAACAGATCAAACTGATTATTATCAAAATGATTCGAACTTTTTCAAAGACCCAACATGCATTTTTTTTGCATTGGGCTCGTTCATTAACTGATATAAATAATCAGTTAGTCTACCATAATTCTCTTGGCAGAAAGATAAGAAGATGGCTCCATGTGCTCTGATTTATGGATTCCGATCCGAGAGCACTACCAAAGTGTTTCAAAGAAGGATTTATTCTGACGTAGGTCTGCTTTTTTTTTTTGCTTAGATCAACCTAAGTTAAATGGAATCTCCATCGCCCCGCTTCTGCTTAAAGAATTAAATATGAAACTTCATACACCTTAAAGTTCATAGGATAGGACGAAAAGAGAATTTTTTGAGGTCCTTATACTCATTATGCCTAGCATTGAATAGACTGGGTATTCACCTTATCAAGGTCTTAAATCAATGATGGGTTCTATTGGGCGTCTAAAAAGGCACCTAAATTGGACCGAACCTTTTATGTCAGGCTATTGTTCTTTTGTTCCCTAAAAGTCATGGAGTAAGACATCGATTTCTCAATAAGTCTTTTGATTACATGATGGACTCCTTTGAAAAAAAAAAAAACATTGGCGCGCGTGTAAACGAGGTGCTCTACCTAACTGAGCTATAGCCCTTGTGTTTGTGATACATATTTTATCATGTCGATAATTTCTTGTCAAGATAAATATTATATGATCCAACATCCTATTTCTTTGATCTCTTTGATCCGTATTGCTTATAAAGAATTTTCCATTTATAATAAATATTACATTTATAACCCATCGATGGGACGGATTCCATTTCTTTCTCTTTGTGATGATAAATGACCTACTTAACTCAGTGGTTAGAGTATTGCTTTCATACGGCGGGAGTCATTGGTTCAAATCCAATAGTAGGTAGAACTTAGTAGATATCAGAATCAATGCTATCTAATAAGTTTTTTTACTCAACTTATTTACTTTATTGATTTTTTTCTCTTTTTCGTTACATTCTATTTCATTTTTGAATTGAAAAAAAAAAATTTCCGTTGTATTAATTAGAATCTGATTCTACTTATGATTCTATTCAATTGGCCGAATAAAAAAAAAAATAGGGTGTATAAACAGAACTTCTGTTTATACAGAAGTTCTTTTGATTATTCGGACGCACCAACTAGTTATAGTTACGAAATTTCATTGATAGCCTCTACGCGTGCCCTCGCTCGTCTGAGAGCTAGATTTGCCTCAATTATTTGTCTCCTGCCTTCCGCTTTTCTCAAGTTAGCTTCTGCTATTTCAAGAGTTTGCTGAGCTTCTTGTGGATCAATGTCACTACCCTTCTCTGCATCATTTACTAAAACAGTAATCTCATTATTGCCTATTCTAGCAAAACCACCCATCAGAGCCATCGTTAACCATTGGTCAGTAAGGCGTATTCTCAAAATACCGATATCGACAGCTGTGGCAATAGGCGCATGATTTGGTAATACGCCAATTTGTCCACTATTAGTAGATAAAATGATTTCTTTCACTTCTGAATCC